TTTAGTCCAAGAGCGGGTTGTCTCCTCTTCTTAATGTCTACTACTTCCTTGCCTCCCCCTTTTCAGAGATCTCCTTGTTCTCTTCCCAGATTTTCCTCCATACCTTCGCCGCCTTCTTCATCATGTTGTTCCATCCTTCAGGGATGTTCGGTAGGTGTCCGGGCCTCCTTAAAAATCCTTCCGACAAGAATGCTGCTTGAACATTGTAAGACATGGAACCGTCTCTTTCTTGTGAACACTGATCATAAGTGGCAAAAGCCGCCGGAATCCTCATTTTTTGTCCATAAGCTCTCCTCGCAACTGTCAGAATTTCAAATGTTTTTTTATACACTGGCGCAGATGATTGCCCCTAAGGCACCGATGGACCAACGCCTTCGTCTATCACCCGAATTTGTTGATTCACGGCGTCGAGTACTTGCACTTGAGATCTCGTGACTCGACCTGTAGACGGTGATACCGCCACCTTAGGAGACGTGATCTTCTCTTATTCACTTGTGCTGGTGGCGGAGAGGTCGGCGCCTGTGTTCTGGCTCTGGGGGTGTTCCCTTTCTCTTCTGCGGTTAGGTTGCCATCTAGGTCTCGGTCGGGGGTGACTTCACTATTATGGTCTCATTCTTCCCTTCCCTTGATTCACGATCCTTGCAGCTGAATTAATCCCCCATGTGTCGGGACCTGAACCGTGGTGCTCTTCTACAGCTTCTTCTACATAGGCTCCTCAACTTCTGGAATTGAGAAAGACACCTTTCCAAGCCCGAACAAGATCGGAAGAACTGATCGCTTTCTACAAAAACAAAATAGTTATCTACTAGCCATCTTTTTTTTCTGTGAGAATGCCGTAGGACTAAAGGAATTTTTGAAGCTGAACATGCTCCAAAGATGCCTAAAGCATTTCGCTTTGATCAATCGACTGTCCGCCGAGTGAAACGGTTCCTCGCTAAAGAAAACCAAAGTTCCACTCCAACCAAGGAAAGAGATAGATCACATCTTGGCCAAATGCCAATCCTCCTATAATGAAAGAGAAAAAGAGTTTAGTTTCGAGAACGAGAATCATATATTTTCTCATGTATTTATAGTAGTAAGAAGACACTAAGACGCACCCACTACACACCACACACTCAGACGAGTAGCGTGGTCCTTCCCCCGTCGAAGAGCCACGTATCCAGGGTTGACCACATCATCACTGTTTGATCAAGGTGTGGCCACGGTCTCCATGGGGTCAGTTTGAAGTATGTCCGACGTTCCGTAGAGATTTGTAGTCCCTCGGAACGCAACTCCCTTATGAGGTGGAAGACAAGACAGACGGATTCCACTTCATAGGTACCATTCACGTCACGCGAAGGCTCGCTCAGAACACGTACCAAGCCAAGAAAGAAGGAGTGCTCCACTCCGAAAGAGAAGGAACGGAAAGAGCAGGCGGCATCTCTCGTCGCCTTCACGGATTTTTGCATCTGAATGACCGAAAAAAGAGAGCCGAAGTTTGTTTCGGGATCGGAAAGGTCGGCCGATCAGGATCAAAGATGACTGCCTAGTGGCGCCGAGCCCACTAGGAAGACCCGCGTTTCAGAAAGATAGACACAAGGAACGCGAGGAAGAGGGCGACACGAAAAGGAAATCGCCCTCCTGAAACGGTATCCTCGTACGGACTTGACAGCTTCAGCGTACAAGGACCCGGGCTGAGACCAGAACATAGAACACATCACCATAAGTCTCAGGAGGGGTCATCCCCGTGGTAGGAAACACGTCCCAGTTCCTTACCTCCAATTACCCGACTAGACTCCACTCCTTACCCCTTAGCCCTTACCATACCATGAAACCCCTACCTTACCTTAACACCCCATACAACTACCACAATATCAAACCTTACCCTCCCCCCAGAATAAAAGAAAAATTGCGGTAAGTGCAAGCCCGAATGAAAAAACAAACTATTAGAAGCGGCTTACCTATCCTTTTCTAAGTAACCTGGCATACGCCCCAGCCCTGATCCGAACAGGACAACAACAATTCCAGGAGACAGGCGTCCTGTCTGTTCTGGCTGCTGAGCCGAGAATCCGTTTTTTGATCCGGACGGAGCCAATAGCTGCCTTGATTTTTAACACTTTCGTACAGTTCTGATACACAGAACTGAAGTCCCTATCAGAATGGTATCCTCGAGTGACTCTGAGGGGCTTCTAGTCCTTCCTTCTTGACTCGTTTCGCAACGACGAAGTAAATTCCATTGATTCTTTGGCCCCGGGCCTCACCGGTGAACTCGAGGGAGCTGCTAGCTTAAGTTCTTTACTCAGCCTCAATGGGAGTTGTTCAAGCCCCGGAAACAAACAGAGTCAATAGAAAGAAGCTCCGGCGGGCGGCCCCGGCTTCTGGCTCTCTTGATCAGGCCGTCGTATTTTTGGGAGGCGACTCCCGAAGCAGGGGAGCCACTCCTAGACCAGCGGAATTACATGAACGAGCGACAAGACCGATTGCAAGCCCTACACTAGTAGAGAGGTCTGCTCTAGCCTCTCACCATAGGTCCAGCAACTCTGAATACAGCTCTCGTTAGAGGCATGCCCTCTTTGCTCGCTAAAATTCTCTGATAGTGATAGTGGGCCTTGCTACGGCTGCTGCTACAGCTACAGCATCATCTGTAATGCTCCTCTTCTCTGAGCCGCACCTGTCATCTCAGTTCAGCGGTCAATCATTTAAAAAGTATCCTTCAATTAATGAATAGTGCAGGCAGGGTGAGCTTGTGCTCATCCAAAGCGCTAGCGAAGGCTCCCCCATTCCCACCGGGAGCCCCTCCCCTGGTCGCAAACAGGGCCGACCGGGAGGCGTGAGAATCCGAGATTTGGTCTGTCGTCCTCCTCATTATAGTCCTCCTAGAATCAATAGCATTTCGTCGGAATACATCCTGTCTTTTCACCTTAGTAGTCCTATGCATAGTCAGTACTATAGCCCCAATCATGGCTACTAATAAAATAGGACTAGGAACCAAAAACCGGACGGAATAGTAGGTATAAAGTAAATTGCCCAATGTTTCCAAATTAGTCCAACTTCGTACCTTTCCGGCATGAACCGTATATCTCAGAGAGGTCGTATTTCTGTGGGTTGGTAGTAATGGAATGGTTTCATTATCTAAAATGAAGAACATTTCCCACCAAAGGATCAGTCCAATAATACCACTCACTGGTAAATAGCGCAATACTTCTTCGTGAGTCTCCGCTATTTGAATATTGAACATCATAACCACGAATAGGAATGAAGCGGCAATAGCTCCTATATGAACTACTGGGGAGATCATAGCGGAGAAGTCGAGACCTAACAAAAGAAGTAAACCTGAAGTGTCGCGAAAGACTGGGATGGGAAACGAAACGGGATGTACCGGATTTTTAGCACGTACAACCATCAAACCAGAGACTAAAGCAGGGCTCGACGAAACAGAAAGTATCATGGTACGTCGTCCTTCCCGGAAATGGAGCTTTCATGCTGGAGCAAGAACTAGCATGAAAGTCGATCTATTACGACCAGCGCGGTTGTTCGTATTTCATTTTCTTCTTCCAAGCCCAGCCCTTCTTAGAAAGCACTCACTGAGTTACTTACGGAATCCTCAAATCTCTCTCGACGCCGAGAATGATTTATGTGTCCAGGTCGATCAGAGGTTCGGCTTGCTTCTCCCCCACCTTTTTTGCGTTCTGGGGCCCGTAATAGTGTGAGTACCCTTTCTTCCACCTCCGAAGGATGGAGGGGGTATACAGCGAAAGAAGCGTCGAAGGGCGGTCCTCCTTATCTTATCCAGCAAAACACGTCCATAGAAAAGAAAATAAGGCTCGGCAAAGACGACAGAAACTAGGGATAGTTTCTTTTCATCCATGCCTGAAGCATGCTTTTATAGTACGTGCTTCCCTCTCCCTTACTACGGAGCTGCTTTAGGATATAGCGGAGAGTTGGGGGGCGCTCGTCGTCTTGATCATCAATGATCCATTTAGTCATTAGACTAAAATCGACATAGTTGATTTGATGACTGCCCCCTCGTATATCTCTTTGACTGCATCCTCAATCTGTTGGATTAGGTCCAATTTTGATTCTTCGATTCTCGCTCCTACTGGGCGGAGTACTCAAAATATCTTCAATGATATCCGGAGTACTCCCCCTATTTTGGGCTATCTCCGGTAGCAGCCTCGGCGGCCCAAAGTCACGCCAAGGCTGCTCGGGATTGGCCCCCCCAGCGGGAAGCGGGTGAGCGGTATGAGCCGCCCCGGCTGGAGCCGGTTCCTGAGCCGCCAGGGGCAGCCATTGCCTGTATAAGGCCGCCTCGTTTTCCGCAAGAGATCGGGGGACAAGTTCCCCCGAGCGTCCCCCCCGGGGGGCCAGCCTCACTCAATTCGAGATCGAGAGAATCATCCGCGCAATACGCGACAGGGATTATGTCAAATAAAGAAAGTCAGAAAATGTTTGAAAATAACAAACATAAATGAAAGTAAAAAGAGGTACAAATCGATAAAGATAAAAGACCAAAAAACAAACAACATATTTTTCCAATAAAATAAGAAAAAAATCGTTTAAAAAAAAAAGCTATTATAAGATTTTTTCTCATTTGGAAACGTTATCAGCATCTATCTTTCAGCAACTGAACGGGAAGATCTTTGATCAATTAAGGTTATAGGTCTGCTGACGCTTACCTAAGGTAAGCGTCAGCATTGGACCTCCCAACAACAACCCCCATTTTGATTTCCCATAGCATAGGTCCCTGACGGCTATTCGAAAAGCAACAGGGGGGCTCTTCGCCTTTTGTTAAGAAGGCGGTCTCATGGACCGGTCGCCTTTGGTACTTTTGTAGTCAATTTAGTTCAGTAGCGCCTAAATAATAAAAATAGGGCTATAAGTAGGCCGTTTGCTATTGCTATAAGGGCTGCTCGCCTTTTGACGGCTTGGCTTCGCTATCGCTCCTATGTAGTGGTCGGCCTTCAAAGTAGTATTCCTACCATACCAGAATGCCTACGGACTAGAAGCTTCGCCAGAAGCAA